GACATCGTGTTTTGATCTAAGATTTCCATTCTTCCATGTTTCCACAGTAGCAGTTCCATGTAGCTAAGGCAAAAAATAGGAAAGAAACAAGTATTTCCACGACTCTACCAACCGGGCCATTTTGTGCCACTTAATCCCCCTTTCATGGCCACATATCTTTACGGCTAAGGAATGGGACATTTTTCTCCTGTTAAATGAATCAAATGCTTCATCTCATCCGGGAAAAGCCATCTCTTTCTCAACAATGTCTTTGTCATTTGATCCACTAGCGTTCCGTTAGATAGGAACAGATTTGATAAATACTGATAACTCTCGGATAGAGTATTAGAACGGAAAGACCCATTAGATAATGAACTATTGGTTCTCTGACATCTCTGGCGATGAATCAACAATTCAAAGTTATTTTCTTGCGTATTCTTGCGGAACCAGTTTTGAGACAGCGATTTTATAGGATCACTTGTTAGGGAAGTCAGAAGCTCCTTTTCCATCTCTTGATCTGCAAAGAATTCTCGACGTGAAAACACGGGCGCATCGAAAAAGAATGGATTCGCAGGGTCCCAAAGAAATTGGCTTATTTGAAATTGAAAAAAGACTTGGTCTTTGGAAAATCGATCTCGTGTCTGGTACTGCATGGTTCCACTCTGCAAGAACTCCGAATCATTCTCTTCCGAATCATTCTCTTGATGAGAAATGATCCGCGTGCCCAAAAATGACCTGGACCAATAGGGAAATCCCAATTCATTGGGACTTTCGATCCAACCAAATCGATCGGGGTACCATATTCTAGGAGCCCAAACTATGTCATTGAAGAAATCCTCCTCTATCGGTTCCGGGGCGCGGTCTCTTTCTCTAAATGGAACCCCTTCTTCCAATTCAACGTCGTTTTCATAGAGAAATTTCGGATCAACGCTAGAACAAAATCCATTTTGCATCATATCTAAGGGATTCCTTCGTTCGGACCGAAGAAGCAATGTCACTCGATCATTATCAAACTGACTGCCATCTTTTTCGGTCCGAGAGGATAGAGTGCCCTCTCCTTCGAATACTTCTAATAGGCCACGAACTAGAGCAGAATCAGTCTCAACCAAATAAGAAGTGATCCCATTTTTTTCATCGGGTCCGGGTAGAGACCAAAGATCCTGAGCGACCGATCCGGCAGAACAACTCAAAAGATAAAGAAGTATCGTTAATTTCTTCATGCTCGTTGCAAGCTCGAAGTACCAGTTGTACAAATAAGAACTAGGGAATCTCTTCTTCAGATAGATAGATATAGGATCTATGGAGCCATTACTTAGAAGTACATTTTGTGCAACAGCCCTTCCTATCTGATAGAAAAGGATCCCATGATCCTGAACCGGTCTTACCTTCGCTCGAAAATTCCAAGTTTGTCTATGAAGAGCGGAGCGAATTGTATGAGTGTCTATAATGGATTTCTTCTGTGCAATACTAATGGATAGGGCCTCATTGGTAAGTGCTACAAGATCTTGGACACTGGAACCCATGGTTATGGACCTGAATCCATTAGGATGGGACAGTTTCTTTTCCAAGTGAAATCCCCTAGTATATGAAAGAGTGAAAAAGTGCTTTCGTTGTTGTGGAATAAGAAGCCTTCGTAGCTTAAGGCATGTATTTAATTTATTCGGAGCTATTAGAGCGGGATCCACTTTTTTGGGAATATGAGTCGAAGCAATAACAAGGATATTGCTAGTAGAGCATCTTGCACAATCCCTGGAGAGAGAGTTCACTAATAGACCGAGGGATAAGGCCTTCGACCCACGCACAGACATATCATGAATGTTTGGAATCCATAGTATGCAAGGGGACATTGCTTTTGCTACTTGGAATGGAATGAGGATACTAAATTGCTCTAGCTCTAGTAGGAGTCTAGGCTTATCCGTAATTCGCTCATTTAGCAGCTCTATATCATCTATATCAAGGTCATCATCGCTATCGCTATCGTCACTCTCATCAATATCAATAGCGTCACTCTCATCAATATCAATAGCGTCACTCTCATCAATATCACGATAATAATCGTGCACCTCCTGAACCTCACTATCACTATCATAAGGATCGAGCGGATACGGAAAACACCAGTCATCCAGGAACTTGTTCGGAACTACCGTAATGAAAGGAACAGAGGAGTTTGTCGCGAGGGATTTGACCAAATAGGATCGTCCAGTTCCTATCGAACCTATCACTAAAATACCCCTAGAGGGGGATAGGGCTAAGCGGAGCGAAAAGGGGTTTCCATGAGATCGTAAATTAGCCCCACACGAGGTTTGTGAATAAGTGATTGTCTGAAAATGAGCAAGGAATATCCGTCTTTCGGCTAAACAGGATCTATTGAACTCATAATTCATTAGATCCTTTTGATGAATGTCAACTACGTATCGTAAGTAAATTGATCCCAGTTGTTCAACCATTTGATAACTAGAGTCATTCTTTGATAAACCATCACTATGAGTCAGACTCAATAGCATTTGATCCATCCTTTTTTCTGTCGTTAAGGTGGAGAACTGAACCAAGAATTCTCTTTCTTCATCCTTAATCAAATCACTGTTCGCGACCCAGGATTCGATTTGATCATCAATCCACTCAACGTTCACGTTTTTTCTTAGCAATGAATAGATCTCTTTACTTGGACGACTTAGATGTCTCGTATTTCTCAAAAAAGTGATTCGATTGAAGGGATTCGTTAACCAGAAAGAATTTTGCTCAGATGTAGGATACCTATCCAGAAGTTGTCGCAACTCAATCATGTATGAGGGAATCAGCAAAGATTGGATCTTTTTGAAATCCGTCTGTAACTCACTAGAGGCTCGGGAAACAAAGAGAAGATGTGTATTCACGAGATATCCAGCAACAAGAAGAACGAAAAGGATGAGCAACTCCCGAGCATTTGATGATCTCAGCCATAGGGGTGACTCATTATTTCGATGAATCATTTCTGCGGACCGAAGACGAATCTGTAAACAATGACTCGAAATCTCACTGAGATTCCATTTTGAAAGAATCGCCCACAATTTTGTCTGAAGAATCCACCATGATGTCTCCAGAATATCCTGAAAAAAAGATATGTGACTGCACAATAGGTTTGAAAAAGGATCTAAAAGGGCAAATTTGAGATATTTGAACCCTGTCAAAGTAAAGAACCACGGTATATATGGTTGGAACAGATGCCATTTTGAGAGATTTGAAAAAGCACGCTCTCGTTGAAGGGTTCTATCCATCTCCCGTTTCTTAACCCTAAGACTCCGTTTTTTCCTCTTTTTGGATTTCTCAGCCCAGGAAGTGTGAATCAAACCCATGTTTGAATTGAAATTGAGATACTGCTTCCCTTCGGAATCAGATAGATTCATATCTGAAAGAGGTGGACAATCCGTTCTTTCAAAATGGACTATTTGTCCCTCTGTTAGCGGTGTTCCAGAAATGTCTGCGATCGAATAAATAGCTCTACCACCAAATGGATCGGATCGAATTGGACAATGGAAAGATTTGTACAAGTTAGACGTTTCGTCACCACTTTGTGGCAAATCCTTAGGGATGAATATCTTAGATACCTGTGACTCGATTGGTGAAATCGTATCTCGCTCCAAAAAAACATGTTTTTTTTTACCGACGCACAAAGAAAATCTTTTGTTGCGAATGAACAAGATATTGAGGAATTGTCCATACGTAAGATCCGAATTCTTGAGAAGGGCCTTTTCCACAGAAAAAGGGAATTTTTTGTTACAATAGAACCAGAAGTGATGTGGATTATTCAAGAATCGAAGTCGATTGGCTTTCGAAAAAGAAGATATCAAGGAACTTCGATGAAATGGTTTCACGGGATTCAGCCAATTGTCTCGATCGTGGGATATCATTGAGAAATAGGAATCCGTGTTATCCAAATTGTTCCTGCAATTCTTTCGAGTAGGGAATGAGTCAATCATCCATTTTGTCTTATTGAACAAAAAGGGTGAGAGTGTGCCTCCATTGATCGAGAATTTCGATTTTTTGGAAGGATCATGATCATCCAAGCAGAGTGGATCATTCGGCCCTTTCAATTCATAGATATAGATGGGGATCTCAGACCCAGGAATGGGGGGACTTCCGATACTCAAAAAGAAAAAAGGAAGTGACTTCGACAAAAAGGACAAAAAGAGAAGTGACTTCGACAAAAAGAAGAGAAGTGACTTCGACCAAAAGGGAAGTGAATTCGACAAAAATAAAGATGCCTTTGACAAAAGGAAACGAGGGGACTTCGTCAAAAAGGGATGTGACTTCGACAGTTTGACCATAAACTCGGCCCAATCAATCAAATATTGAGTCGGATTCATACGGAATCGATTCAGATGACTACAGAATCGATTCAGATGACTACAGAATCGATTCAGATGAAGACGGAATCGATTCAGATGAGTACGGAATCGATTCAGATGAGTACGGAATCGATTCAGATGAGTACGGAATCGATTCAGATGAGTACGGAATCGATCTCGATTCAGATGAATACGGAATCGATTCAGAGGAATCCAGAATCGATCTCGATTCAGAGAAATACGGAATCGAGTCAGATGAATACGGAATCGAGTCAGATGAATACGGAATCGAGATCGATGAATACGGAATCGATAGCGAAATCGATGAATACGTAAGCGATCTCGATGATGATGATATCGATCGAACACTCCGTGAAATTGAAAACGCCTCTGCGCCTCAGAAAAAGGAAAAAATACCCTTTTATACACCAGATCCGGCTTGGTGATTGATAGAATGAGTAGATCTGCTATTTTGAAAAATCTCTCTTCTGATTCAAAATCGTGGTGTAACGTGTACCCCACCCTGCTCCGGTCATGGAATAGATGAAAGAAATCAAAAAATGGATTTTGGGTCAAGAATGAAATCTTATTGGAACTGTCCAGATCCGGTTCATCCTTCGGAACCATTTCACATCCCGGATCTGATGAAAGAGGATGAATTGAGATGGTCTTTTGTAAATACGGAATGATCTTGAATAGATCCACTATTTCTTTCTGTTCGGATCGCCTGGAAGAGACAAAAGAAACCTCGTGTTGTTTCTTCAACAATTTAGGATCGGACCTCTCAGTAGGATTCGAACCCAGATGAAGTTCGGACCATCTGTCAGAGAAAAAAGAACGAATTGATCTTGTAGGATTCCCAAGAAATTCTTCGATTTCTTCCGGAAGCAGATGCCGAATCATCTGCTTCTCACGTTCCGCGAATAGCCGGGACATTGAGGCATCTCCAGAAAGGCTTTTCGGGAATCGGTCTGATTCTATCTCGGTTCGTTCCGTTTGAAGAAAGGAAGGATCCCAATCCAAAAGAATCGATCTTTCTTTGAGTTGTTGAATCTCTCTTTGATTGATCAATGTGTGAGATTCCGAATCCTCATTACTAATGGAATCGAAAGCATCTCTGGATTGATTCGAAGATCCTTTCAATTGGCTAGAATCCGTTCCTTGAACGAAACTAGATCTTGTGGAATCAGAGTGAATATTTGACGATACATTCCCTACCTTGCTAAAAAACCGATCCTTGTTTCCCAACCACCCATTGTCTAACCAAATCCAATTCTCTCTCGATACCTTCCTCAAAAAATAGGATCCCTGTTGTTTGAAGAAACCCTCCCCTTCCATTGGTCTTTTTTCACGAAAAGCAGGCATGAGATAACAAATCCAGTGTTTCACTAAGATTTCGAATAGCTGTCCCGAATTCAAGTTGATTCTGTTTCCCTTCTTCCTCGGAGAAAGGCTATCAAACCAGTCCCAATCGTGGTCCCTGCCGATCGGATCATCCGTCGTATAGGATACAAAAAGAAACTCCAGATACTGGATATCTTTCTCTTTGAATGAGATCTCAATTCCAGCTACGGTGTCTTTCGATATCTTCCAACTAGAATCCCTATTTTTTCCGATCCCGTTCCTCCACCACCGCGAACCCCAGTTCGATTCAGGCATGATACACTTTTGAGTTATTGGGAGAACCCAAGGACTCCCTTTCGGATCCATGAAACAACTCTCAGAGATCTTTTTCCCTTTTGGAAGAGACAGAAGCGAAACAACCAACTTATGGGAAGACCGAAACAATGTATCATTTCTGGGTCCCATGGAATTCATAGGTAGAGGAAGAAGCCCCCTCAAATAGAGATTTTTTCTTTCGACCATAGTTTGATGGTGCATACGAGATAGAAGGACCGCTACTAGAATCAGTACTACACCCTTAACCAGTACTACAACTTTGCTCGTGAAAGATCGGTTGCTTGGTGAACCCGCAAGGAGGATACTCCAAATTCGGGGGTCAAAAAGTTTCAGAAAACGTTCTTGGTGGAAAAAAAGATAAGTGAAAGATCCCACTAAATCGAATTTGGTCCATGAATCTAACAAAGAGTCAAAATTCTTAATTTCTCTCAATATCTCTCTCAATTCGAAGATCCATAATTGGACTTCATAACCTCTCCGGGGTTTGGTTCGCATAGTATGGTTATATATATGTATGTAGGGTTGAAAATAAGTTATTTACGATATATGATGATCCAAGCATCCATGGCTGAATGGTTAAAGCGCCCAACTCATAATTGGCGAATTCGTAGGTTCAATTCCTACTGGATGCACACCAATGGGATGGGAGCGTTTCATAAGTTCAGTCTAGTGGAACTGGCTCGGTATCATCATCATCAGAGAAATCAATCTTACTTTTATGTTTATTTATATAGATATATAGATAGCTGGGTTTTCTTGTTTTCCGAATTCTTTCGATCTTCTATTTCTATAGATTTCGATAGAGTTCTCTATGAGATTCGTTCGATTCTGTAGATTCGAATTCCAATCTTACTAGAGAACGAATTGGTGTGGTATATTCATACTATAACATATGAACAGTAAGAACTCGAATTCTTATCAATACTGGAACTTATAGGAAAGAAAGTGGATTTATGGATGGAATCAAATATGCAGTATTTACAGAAAAAAGTGTTAAGCTATTGGTGGGGAAGAATCAATATACTTCTAATGTCGAAGCAGGATCAACTCGGACAGAAATAAAACATTGGGTTGAACTCTTCTTTGGGGTTAAGGTAATAGCGATGAATAGTCATCGGCTCCCGGGAAAGGGTCGAAGAATGGGCCCTATTAGGGGACATACAATGCATTACAGACGTATGATCATTACGCTTCAACCGGGTTATTCTATTCCATCCCTTTTGTAGAAAGAAAAGAGCTTCAATCAAAATACTGAATAACACGGCGATACATTTATACAAAACTTCTCCCCCGAGCACACGCCCTGGGGCCGCAGACAGTCGAGGGAAATCCAATCCACGAAAGAATTTGATCTCTGGACAGCGTCATTGTGGGAAAGGGAGGAATGCCAGAGGAATCATTACCGCAAGGCATAGAGGGGGAGGTCATAAGCGTCTCTACCGTACAATCGATTTTCGACGGAATGAAAAAGACATATCTGGGAGAATCGTAACCATAGAATACGACCCTAATCGAAATGCACACATTTGTCTCATACACTATGGGGATGGTGAGAAGAGATATATTTTACATCCCAGAGGGACGAGAATTGGAGATACCATTCTTTCGGGTACAGACGTTCCTATCTCACTGGGAAATGCCCTACCTTTGAGTGCGGTTTGAACCATGGATTTACGTAATTGGAAATAA